AATGATCCAATCAGAGGAATAATAGGAATGGTTGTCTCGAACTTCTTCATAGCATTATCTATTAGAAATGAATTTTCTAGCATTTGACTCCGTACCACCAAAGTTTTTAGTTGCCCACTGGAAAAATAGCCCAGAAAGTTGATAGAATCTTTGTATAAGTAGTTTATATGAATCCTTCCGAGTTGAGACCACACGTGAAAATTCCATTGCCATAAATTGACAAGGTAATATTTCCATTTATTCATCAGAAGGGGTGTTTTTTTTGAAGCCAGAATGGATTTTCCTTGATATCTAAGATAATGCATGAAAGGATCCTTGAACAAGCATAAGATGTCCTGAAAATCATTAGCAAAGACTCCGACAAGATGTTCTACTTTTCCATAAAAATGGATTCGCTCAAGAAGGACTCCAGAAGATGTTGATCGTAAATGAGAAGATTGGTTACGGAGAAAAAAGAAGATGGATTCATATTCATATACATGAGAATTATATAGGAAAAAGAAAAATCTTGGATTACTTGTTAAAAAAATAGAAATGGATTTCTTTGGAGTAATAAGACTATTCCAATTAAAATATTCGTAAAGAAAGAATCGCAATAAATGTAAAGAAGAGGCATCTTTTACCCAGTAGCGAAAGGTTTGAACCAAGATTTCTGGGCAAATGGGGGGGGGTATTAGTAAATCTAAAAAATAATTTAAATGTGAGAAATTGTCCTCGCAAAAAGGAAATATTGAATGAATTGATTGGAAATTCTGAGATTTCGCCATTTCTTTTCCTTCTAAGAAAGATACTAATCGTAGGGAAAATGGAATTTCCCCAATGACTGCAAATCCCTCTGATATCATTTGAGAATACTTGTTGTGTCCAATAAATTGAAATTTATTTGGATTCGAATCATTAACATAAATACTCAAATGAATCTGTTGATACAACAGAGAAATTAAACGTTTCACACTTAGTGAGCTAGATTTATTGTCACAACCCCCTTTTTTCAACGAAATCGTCGACCTATTTATATTTAAACCATGATCATGAGCAAGTGCATAAATATACTCCCGAAAAAGAAGTGGGTATAGGAAGTTGTGTTGCTGGGATCGATCTAGTTCTAAATATAGTTGAAATTCCTCCATTTGAAATTAGAAACCAAAGGTAAGGGATTTATTGGATTATCAAATGATCCATTGGGTTATCAAATGATACATAGTGCGATACAGTCAAAACAAGGTATTGTAGTAAAAAAAAGGATACCTTGGAAACGGGTAGATTCCTTACCGGATTCTCTATTCTCTCATTTTCCATTTAATTTAATTGGTTTATGTTTGTTATAGTAAAAGTAAAAACAGGTAGTTAGAAATCCTTTAATTTTTCAATGCAATCGCTCTTTTGATTTTGGAAAAAAATATCTTTATCAATATACTGCTTCTTCTACACATCATCTCTAACCCATAATAGGGACTAACTAATAATTAGGACTCATTAAAAAAAATCGATAATCTACTCATGGAAAAGCCTTTCCCCCCATTCGCAACTAATATCTTTTTAACGTTTAATTAGATCGGGGAATCATTCAAATTAAATTAAGAACAGAAGCTCGTTGCTTTTTATTTCCCTATAATTGGAACCAGAGGGCTCTATCCATTTATTCATTCGACTCAACTTTGAATTCAATTTTTTTGTTCCGTGCCAAGAATTCAAATCCGATTTGGAAGCGATTGAATCAGTGAATCAGAATAAAATAGTCTCAAAATTTTACATTGATACGACAGGCTGGTTTTTCCATTCATTCCTTTCCGGATCAGTCGTGGTCTTACAAACTCTACCGATGGTATGGACGAATCCTTTGTTTCATAGAAATGTGTAAAAGATGCTAGCCGCACTTAAAAGCCGAATACTCTACCGTTGAGTTAGCAACCCGAATAATTCGAAAGTGTAGATAAAATCGGAATAAAAAAAGAAATTCAATTTCACAACAGAATCAAAATATTAAACTAGCAAGAAATCGAATCAAAAATTTTCTAATCGATTCGGAACATAAAAAAAAAAAAGAAAAGACTTCTTGTATATCTTGTATAACAGTAAATCCAGCGAACCTGTCATTTAAATGAAGTAAAGAAAAACAAAACCTATGGTATAGAGATAAATAGATCCATTTATCCACGACCGAATTATAGTTGTTCGATACGCTGGTGTCAATATGACTATGAATGTTGAATATGAATGTTAAAAAAAAAAAAAGAATATAAAAAATACAAGGACAAAAACAAAAAGAATTAATTTCTAATTGATTAATTTAATTAAAATAAAAAATGATAAAAATAAATAACTAGAAAAAAATAATAAATACTTTTGAAAAAAAAAATCGAAAAGAAAAAGAAAGGACTTGCACGGGGTTTGTACTACATAGATAATATAGATAAATACAAATAGATACAAAAAAAAAGAAAGACAAATGGCTGAAATTTAAAGAAAAAATAGAAAGAAATCTCGGGTTAATTCAATCAATCATTATAAGTAAAATAACCAAACTTAATCCTTTGTTTTGTGATTTGTTCATACATTATTTCCAACGACAAAACACCTAGTCCCGGTACGAGTAATGTAAATCTTTTGATTTCTCGACCCAATTACTTCATTGTATTCATTTGATCTTTTTGATATGCATCTTATAGTAATAAAATTCTAACAATAAAATTGATTTTTGTCTTTATACTTATGGAACATGATATTCTCATGATATTCTATGGTAGCAATATTAAATAGGAATAATAAATAGGTATGAATAGACCAAATAAAGGGGGGTAGAAAAGAAAAAGAAAAAAGTTATACAAAACCATATAGGAGTCATCCACACCCCCTTTTTTTGATCTATTCCTTAATTGAATTTTGTTTGATTAAGATGAAGTTCCGTAAAGACCCCTCCCTTCTTTGAAATATCATGAACCGTTCCTGTAGGTTGAGCGCCCTTGTCAAGGAAATATAAAATAGCAGCAACATTTAAATGGGTTTGATTATTTATCGGATCATAAAAACCCACTTTCCGAAGATCTCTTCCTTCTCTTCGGGATCGAGCATCAATTGCAACGATTCGATAAACAGCTCATTGGGATAGATGTAGATGAACAATACCCCCCCTAGAAACGTATAAGAAGTTTTCCCCTCGTACGGCTCAAGAAAAAATGATTAGAAATTATGTCTATTAGAGATTTCTAAGTCCTTCTTTTTCGAAAACAAAAAAAAAAGCATTCGTACTCTCATAACTCAAGTTGACTAACTTTCAAATCGCCCAAAAGAAAATCTTTAGGGATTTCTTTTTTTGAGTGGTCTCTAACCCCCTTTTTGTTTGTCTCATTTCAAATCTATTTTTTGATTCTTAATTCGCATTCTGATTCTGATCTAATTGTTAAGACAATTGCAAACGGTATTTCCTTGTTCCAGGATCCTTTATCTTTGCCTTGAATCATTGGGTTTAGACATTACTTCGATGATCTTTAATCGTTTTGTTTTCAAAAATGGCGGCAACACGCCCCTTTTTTCGATTTCTTTCTATCAAAGAATCATACGAACAATTGATTCCCGCATGATACACTTTTCATCGAAAGAGTTTTATCAATTCCAACAAATTCTCGTTTTGGATTTCAAAATTGCTCGAATCGGATCCTTTTTCTATCTCGAAAGTATACTTACGAAGTTTGTTCCAACTTATTGATTGGTATTAACCCTAGATCCTTGCCCCTGCGAAATGAATAAATACTTTCTACTCGAGCTCCATCATGTCCTATTTACACTAGAATCCCCCAAAAAACGAAAATTCTAGTAGAAGAGAACAAAGTATGTCGAGCCAAGAGCCCATTCATTCCTAGATAATGATAATATAAAATCTAAAATTCAAATGATGGGTGGAAAAGGAATCCACAGCTGATCGTGTCCTTCAAGTCGCACGTTGCTTTCTACCACATCGTTTCAAACGAAGTTTTACCATAACATTTTTCTAGTTTTAAACCGGTATGGAATTGATTCAATTATGGAATCATGAATAGTCATTGCTTCGGTCAATACCCAGTACTTTTTCCTTCGATATGAACGGAATAGTTAATTTATGAAGAAAAAACCTCAGTAAGAATTCAATTTCACCCTCAGTATTTCTGCAATATTTCTTTTTATTTAGAAATAAAATAGAAATAAAAAGAAACGAATAAAAAATAAAAAAAGAAGTTCTTGATTCCGGTTGAACTAAACCATTACTGATTTAAAACAGATAGATAGATCAAAAAGAAAATCTCTTTTTTTCGTAGATTGGCTACAAAAAGCTTATGAAAGGGAATATTTAGGTTCTTATTCTTCCATCCCGAATCCTGAAAGATAAAATAAAAATTGCAAAAAACGGGCGATTTCCATCTCTAGAAGATGAAACTGAACGGTTTTCATTGGAAGTAATTATGGATATTGTATATTAAATATTTAACAATAAGTAAGGTAAGGGCTCAAAAATAAAAAAAAGGATAAGGTCCAGATTAAGTCATTCTTTACTATTTTTTATTTTACCCTAAACTAGTCGTAAGAAACTTAATTCCATTGATTGACTCCAAGCATTGCGAATACCCTCTTGTTTAGAATTCCAGAACTAAAATGTTTAGACTTCAAGAAAGAAAAGAAAAAACGGGACTGTCTTATTAAAAAAAAGATAGGGAATCTAGAAGATTTTCGCATTTCGATTTAGAATCCGTCCTTGCAAATTCACGGAGATAGAGTACGTAAGGGTTTTCTAAGTAACTAACTTAAAACTAAAATAGAAAATCAAATATGAAAGTGAAAGGGGGGATAGGCGAAAAGAAAAGGCCCACTCGACTTTTTTTTGAATTCAAACTCTGGTGATCTATGTTCCCATCTTACTTGGATCACAAAAGGCTTCAGTTCCATTTTTTTTTCGTATTATTTGAACTCAATTCAATTTGTGAAAAAACATCTGATTCAGAAAATCATTTTGAAAATTCGAAACACGAAGTACATTTTATCTTTATCAAAAATTATACTCTTAAATAAAAGGAATAAAAGGTCGCTCAAAAAGGAAATATTGATTAGAATATATATAAGAGTCCACTCTGGGACGGAAGGATTCGAACCTCCGAATAGCGGGACCAAAACCCGTTGCCTTACCACTTGGCCACGCCCCATTTCAATTTCTATTCGATACTAATAAACACTAATATTGGCTGTTTGTCAATTACCGGCTAAATCTGTAAATCTCTATGAAATAAATTAGATTATTCTTTTAGTATTAAGATGTTGACACGAGTCGATGTAGAATTAAACTACATTTATTGATCATTCCATATAATTCAATTAAGATATTGTATGAAAGTATGATTGTTTCTATTCTCCTGTGAGAATTGAAGGATTTTCATTTTTGTTTTGATTGGTTCGGTTCAAAGAAGTATTTTTTTGGCTCCCTTACTTTCTTTTCTTCAGTTTTAGCTTATATCATTAACATATTACTAACTCAATCAAAATACAATTATCTCCAAGAAAAAAATGTTTTTTATGCTTAATATCTTTAGTTTGATCTATATCTGCCTTAATTCTGCCCTTTATTCGAGTAGTTTTTTATTCGCTAAATTGCCCGAGGCCTATGCTTTTTTGAATCCAATTGTGGATGTTATGCCAGTAATACCTGTTCTCTTTTTTCTCTTAGCCTTTGTTTGGCAAGCAGCTGTAAGTTTTCGATAAGATCTTTAGTCCTAGAAAAATTCATGATTTATTATTTATTAAATTAGAATTATTAAAGCTCGAGAAAAAAAATTCTAACAATTGATAAGACCAGATGAACAATATGAACAAACCCTCACTTCAAACAGTAAAATTCTTGAGTGGGCACGATAAGTTTTGATTCCCCCATTTCACGCTTCTATTCTGAAACTTTTTCACTGAAAGACCCTATTAGAATCCACCACAATATTGAATTCAAATTGTGTGAATTTCTAAAAAAATAAAAACGCTTTTCTATTTCTATAAATTTGAAAAAACGCTTCATTTCTTGGTGTCAAAATACAAAACAGGATTTGGATATTTAGTCTAATGGATATGTAGTATAAAAATAAAGAATCTATTCTTCTTTTCCCCCTTCTCCCTCTCCCTTCTCCGCAAAAATAAAAATTTGGAGATTTATGGAATGCTTACTCTCAAACTCTTTGTTTACACCGTGGTTATATTCTTTATTTCTCTCTTCATCTTCGGATTCCTATCTAACGATCCAGAGCGTAATCCTGGACGTGAAGACTAAGACTAAAAAAAAGAAGAAGAAGGTTTTCGCAATTTAATTCAATTTTCAAAACTCAAAACAGGGGAGGTTTCACGATGTGTATTAGGGATATTTGGAATTGTTTGAAAACGGGGAGCACTATGGAATTCAAGCCATTGTGGAAGCTCCAATGGGTTGGGTTTTGTCTTTGGTTGATGCTTAAATCCCTACTTGAATACCTAAAGGATAAGCTCAACTACTGGTTGTGTCCACTTGTTTTTTTACATGTGTACCTAGGAGTTGTCGTTTGGTGCTTTTACTTTTGGCAATGGGAATCCCCAACTACGTTTCAGGATCTCACTCCTACTGAACAAAGATATTTACAAATAACTGTCATAATTATATCTCTTTTTTTTTCTTTTTGTTCGTAGTATTTGCGTTTTTTTTTAGTCCAAATCTTTCCATTTTTTAGTCCACATCTTTCACTAGTCAAATAAAAAAATAAAAAAAGCAAAGGGGTTCGCTAAATTCGAATTTGAAAGATACCAAGCCATCGACGGAAACGGAAAGAGAGGGATTCGAACCCTCGGTACGAATAGCTCGTACAACGGATTAGCAATCCGACGCTTTAATCCACTCAGCCATCTCTCCTAATTGAAAAAAGATAATTACTATGTTCCATTACACAAAAAATAATGCTTGAAAAAAGGGCCTTTCTTTCCTTTTTCTTATTACTTTAATATATATCTTATATATCTATTTTTTATTGTATTTTGTATTGTATTATACAAACTTTTATCAGCAATTCTTTAATTTATAGAAAATAAAAAAAAGAATGGCTTCGAAAGAGATATTTCGAATCAAAATAGAAAAAAATAAAGAATATCTCTTTAATTGCAATTGCGTTGAAAAGGTCTTTTTTTATTTCCACGGCCTGGCCTGGTCAATACCCAGCCGGGCCCTTTTTTGTTCCAATGAACCATACTGCCAAATCATAAAAAAGTAGAAAAGATTATTTAGATAGAATCAAAGTGTCATTTCTTATTATTTATTATTCTTGCGTTTTTTTTTTATTTATTTAATTTACTTTTACTGGATACTGGAAAAAAGGAAAAATGGAACGTTTTGCACAATCCATTTTATTGTTATGGCTTAAATTGTTTTGTCAAGCCGTATCTGTCAAAATTCCTTCAAGAACCGAATGTTTTATTTTTTTAGTTTTTAGTTTTATTTAGTTATTAAATTTCGTTTTTTTTGGTTTTTTA